GGTTATTATTCTTGACTAGCATAAAAGAGATAAAAACCGGAGATTTTCTGTGATTAGTTGATACTTAAAATATATAATTCAAGTAGGCAAATCGAAAAAAAGATGGTTGAATCAAAATAATTCCTTTTTAAGTTCTATTTCTTTCAGAGGGTAATATGAATGTTCTATTATGTTCTATCAAAACACTAAAAGGTTTATACGATATATCCGGTGTGGAAGTAGGCCAACATTTCTATTGGCAAATAGGAAGTTTCCAAGTCCATGCCCAAGTACTTATTACTTCTTGGGTCGTAATTGCTATTTTATTAGGTTCAGCCATTATAGCTGTTCGTAATCCACAAACCATTCCTACTGACGGTCAGAATTTCTTTGAATATGTCCTTGAATTCATTCGAGACGTGAGCAAAACTCAAATTGGAGAAGAATATGGTCCATGGGTTCCCTTTATTGGAACTATGTTTCTATTTATTTTTGTTTCAAATTGGTCAGGGGCTCTTTTACCCTGGAAACTTATCCAGTTACCTCACGGAGAGTTAGCCGCACCCACAAATGATATAAACACGACCGTTGCTTTAGCTTTACTCACGTCAGTAGCCTATTTTTATGCGGGCCTTACAAAAAAGGGGTTGGGTTATTTCGGTAAATATATTCAACCAACCCCAATCCTTTTACCTATTAACATTTTAGAAGATTTCACAAAACCGTTATCGCTTAGTTTTCGACTTTTCGGAAATATTTTAGCTGATGAATTAGTAGTTGTTGTTCTTGTTTCTTTAGTACCTTTAGTAGTTCCTATACCTGTCATGTTCCTTGGATTATTTACAAGCGGTATTCAAGCTCTTATTTTTGCAACCCTAGCTGCGGCTTATATAGGCGAGTCCATGGAAGGTCATCATTGACTAGTTTCCGACGAAGTTTTTTTTAGCTTAGCCTGACGCAATGTATGCGCCGTTTAAGGTAATCCACTTAGGGAAGATAAATATAAGGTATAAATAAAGATATAAACGATCTAGAGTAATTGTAAAAAAGGTACGATATTTTTGAGTTGTAAAAAAAACAAATGGATTGGTTTGCGTAGGAAGGGGGGGTCGAGCTAGGTGTATATAATCTAATCGCTATAAGACAACTCTTGTGAATCTTTCGAAGAATGATTCGAGAATCCCGATGACTTTAAGATACAATATTTGGTTTACGGTTTGGGGGAAAAACATGTATATGTGATATTAGACATTAACTAGGTATATATGAACTAAAGATATATCTAATTTGTCTTACTATTGTGAATTTAGATAGGGATTTCAATAGAAGCCTTTCCGTTTCGTCTGTTATTGTGAATTGAATATTGGTTGATTGTATCATTAACTATTTCTTTATTTTTGTTTTGGCACGAGGAAAACTTATCATGAATCCACTGATTTCTGCCGCTTCCGTTATTGCTGCTGGATTGGCTGTCGGGCTTGCTTCTATTGGACCTGGGGTTGGTCAAGGTACTGCTGCGGGACAGGCTGTAGAAGGGATCGCGAGACAACCAGAGGCGGAAGGAAAAATACGGGGTACTTTATTGCTTAGTCTAGCTTTCATGGAAGCTTTAACAATTTATGGGCTGGTTGTAGCATTAGCTCTTTTATTTGCGAATCCTTTTGTTTAATCCTAAAAACACATATTTTTGTTTATTTCCGTGGATTTGCTGCTCTTGTTTTTTTCAAATTCTTTTAATATTTAACTTCTACAATTAAATTACTTAGGAACAATAACCCACGGAAATCGCCGGTTTGAGGATGAGGATACAACTCATTTTTTCCTTTACCTTCTTAGTCCAACGGACGAACTTTTTTTAGGAATTATTGCAATTGTATTGTAACAAACGAGGTATTTCGCAACTGACCCGTATAAGACCTGGTACCTAATTCGAATCGAATAAGTATCAGGCTTATTGGAAATTTCCAATTGAAAAAAATCCATTAAAAACCATTTCTAAATCAATATATTTTTTGACTCAATTTAGTATTTTCTATTTAGAAATAGGGAAATTCATAATAAAAGAATATAAATAGTCTATCTATAACTATAAGAAAGCATAACTATAAGAAAGAGGAGATCGTATGAAAAATGTAACCGATTCTTTCCTTTCCTTGGGTTATTGGCCATCCGCCGGAAGTTTCGGGTTTAATACTGATATTTTTGCAACCAATCTAATAAATCTAAGCGTAGTGCTTGGTGTGTTGATTTTTTTTGGAAGGGGGGTGTTAAGTGATTTATTAGATAATCGAAAACAGAGGATCTTGAAGACTATTCAAAATTCAGAAGAATTACGCGAGGGGGCCCTAAACCAGTTAGAAAAAGCCCGGGCCCGCTTACGGAAAGTAGAAATAGAAGCGAATCAGTTTCGAATGACTGGATACTCTGAAATAGAGCGAGAAAAATTAAATTTGATTAATGCAACTTCTAAGACTTTGGAACAGTTAGAAAATTACAAAAATGAAACCATTCATTTTGAACA